GTCTTTGTAGCTTACAAAAAGCATGACACTGAAGATGTCAAGACGGCCGTTGCACACACGCCCAAAGACAAAAGACTTAGTCCTAACCTTACTGTTAGTTTTTGCTAGGTATATACATGCAAGTATCCGCGCCCCAGTGTAGATGCCCTGGACACCCACTAAGGGTAGATAGGAGCGGGCATCAGGCTCACACCCACCGTAGCCCAAGACGCCTTGCAATTGCCACACCCCCACGGGTATTCAGCAGTAGTTAATATTAAGCAATGAGTGTAAACTTGACTTAGCCATAGCAAATCTAGGGTTGGTAAATCCTGTGCCAGCCACCGCGGTCATACAGGAGACCCAAATTAACTTTATAACGGCGTAAAGAGTGGTCACATGTTATCCAAGTAGCTAAGATTAAAAGGCAACTGAGCCGTCACAAGCCCAAGATGCTAGTAAGGCCTCCACGTCAAAGAAGATCTTAGAACAACGATTAATTGAACTCCACGAAAGCCAGGGCCCAAACTGGGATTAGATACCCCACTATGCCTGGCCCTAAATCTTGATGCTTTAACCCTACTCAAGCATCCGCCCGAGAACTACGAGCACTAACGCTTAAAACTCTAAGGACTTGGCGGTGCCCCAAACCCACCTAGAGGAGCCTGTTCTGTAATCGATGATCCACGTTATACCTGACCATTCCTTGCCAAAATTCAGCCTACATACCGCCGTCGCCAGCCCACCTCCCCTGAAAGCCCAACAGTGGACGCAACAGCCCTAACCACGCTAATAAGACAGGTCAAGGTATAGCCCATGGAATGGAAGCAATGGGCTACATTTTCTAGACTAGAACACAACGGCAAAGGGACTTGAAACTGTCCCTGGAAGGCGGATTTAGCAGTAAAGTGGGACAATCGAGCCCTCTTTAAGCCGGCCCTGGGGCACGTACACACCGCCCGTCACCCTCCTCGCAGGCGCCCCCCCCCCCCCCATAAATTAATAAGCCATTCAGCCAAAGATGAGGTAAGTCGTAACAAGGTAAGTGTACCGGAAGGTGTACTTAGAATACCAAGACGTAGCTTAAACAAAAGCATTCAGCTTACACCTGAAAAATATCTGCTAATACCAGATCGTCTTGATGCCAAACTCTAGCCCAATCAACATGACCTGGAATAACAAAGCTACTCCCCCACACCAAACCAAAGCATTCACTAGTCCTAGTATAGGCGATAGAAAAGACACCATTGGAGCGATAGAGATCACGTACCGTAAGGGAAAGATGAAATAATAATGAAAACTAAGCTAAAAACAGCAAAGATCAGCCCTTGTACCTTTTGCATCATGGTCTAGCAAGAAAAACCAAGCAAAACGAATTTAAGTTTGCCACCCCGAAACCCAAGCGAGCTACTTACGAGCAGCTGTTAGAGCGAACCCGTCTCTGTGGCAAAAGAGTGGGATGACTTGTTAGTAGAGGTGAAAAGCCAACCGAGCTGGGTGATAGCTGGTTGCCTGTGAAACGAATCTAAGTTCACTCTTAATTCTTCTCCAAGGAACCAACGAACCCTAATGAAGCGAATTAAGGGCTATTTAAAGGAGGTACAGCTCCTTTAAAAAAGAATACAATCTCTACGAGCGGATAAATAACAACATACGAACTTACTGTGGGCCCTTAAGCAGCCATCAACAAAGAGTGCGTTAAAGCTCCGTACCCAAAAATATAAAAACCCTATGACTCCCTCCCCATTAACAGGCCAACCTATATACAAATAGGAGAATTAATGCTAGAATGAGTAACCAGGGTCCTCCCTCTACGACGCAAGCTTACATCCATACATTATTAACAAACCACCAATATACAACAAATCAAACAAGCAGAGTATTAAGCATCTTGTTAACCCGACAGAGGAGCGTCCATTAAGAAAGATTAAAACCTGTAAAAGGAACTAGGCAAACCCGTCAAGGCCCGACTGTTTACCAAAAACATAGCCTTCAGCAAACCAACAAACAAGTATTGAAGGTGATGCCTGCCCGGTGACTCACGTTTAACGGCCGCGGTATCCTAACCGTGCAAAGGTAGCGCAATCAATTGTCCCATAAATCGAGACTTGTATGAATGGCTAAACGAGGTCTTAACTGTCTCTTACAGGCAATCGGTGAAATTGATCTCCCTGTACAAAAGCAGGGATAAACCCATAAGACGAGAAGACCCTGTGGAACTTCAAAACCAACGGCCACCTTATATCACATACACACCCACCGGGTTCACTGATACATAAGAGATTGGTACGTGTTTTTCGGTTGGGGCGACCTTGGAGTAAAACAAAGCCTCCAAAAATTGGACCACAACTCCAGACCAAGAGCAACCCCTCAACGTGCTAACAGCATCCAGACCCAATACAATTGATCAATGGACCAAGCTACCCCAGGGATAACAGCGCAATCTCCCCCGAGAGTCCATATCGACAGGGAGGTTTACGACCTCGATGTTGGATCAGGACATCCTAGTGGTGCAGCCGCTACTAAGGGTTCGTTTGTTCAACGATTAACAGTCCTACGTGATCTGAGTTCAGACCGGAGCAATCCAGGTCGGTTTCCATCTATGATGAACTCTTCCCAGTACGAAAGGACAGGAAAAGTGAGGCCAATACCACAAGCAAGCCTCCGCCTTAAGTGATGAAAACAACTAAATCACGAAAAGCTATCACCCCCCCCCGTCCAAGAAAAGGACCAGCTAGCGTGGCAGAGACCGGAAAATGCAAAAGGCTTAAGTCCTTTGACTCAGAGGTTCAAATCCTCTCCCTAGCTCTAAACCTCTCCATGAACAACTACCCCCTCCTAATTAACCTCATCATAACCTTATCCTACGCTCTCCCAATTCTAATTGCAGTAGCCTTCCTAACATTAGTAGAACGCAAAATCCTAAGCTACATGCAAAGCCGAAAAGGCCCAAATATCGTCGGCCCCTATGGACTTCTACAACCCCTGGCAGATGGTATCAAACTATTCATTAAAGAACCCATCCGACCATCAACATCTTCTCCAATTCTATTTATCACAACACCCATACTGGCCCTTCTCCTAGCCATCTCAATCTGAATGCCACTCCCCCTACCATTCTCCTTAGCCGACCTAAACCTAGGAGTACTATTCCTACTAGCCATATCAAGCCTAGCAGTTTACTCCATCCTATGATCAGGATGAGCCTCAAATTCAAAATATGCCCTAATCGGAGCACTACGAGCAGTAGCCCAAACAATCTCCTATGAAGTAACCCTAGCAATCATCTTACTCTCCATTATCCTCCTTAGTGGAAACTACACCCTAAGCACCCTAGCAACCACCCAAGAACCCCTCTACCTCATTTTCCCATGTTGACCCCTAGCCATAATATGATACGTATCTACACTAGCCGAAACAAACCGCGCCCCATTCGATCTGACAGAAGGAGAATCTGAACTAGTCTCCGGTTTTAATGTAGAATACGCGGCAGGCCCATTCGCCCTATTCTTCCTAGCTGAATACGCCAACATTATACTAATAAACGCACTAACTACCATCCTGTTCTTCAACCCAAGCTTCCTTAACCCACAACAAGAACTATTTCCAGTAATCCTAGCAACAAAAGTACTCCTTCTATCAGCAGGATTCCTATGAATCCGTGCCTCGTACCCACGATTCCGATACGACCAACTAATGCACCTATTATGAAAAAACTTCCTACCACTTACACTAGCCCTATGTCTATGACACATCAGCATACCAATTTGCTATGCGGGCCTACCCCCATACCTAAGACTACTGGAAATGTGCCTGAATGCTTAAGGGTCACTATGATAAAGTGAACATAGAGGTATACCAGCCCTCTCATTTCCTCACACTTAGAAAAGTAGGAATCGAACCTACACTAGAGAAATCAAAACCCTCCATACTTCCTTTATATTACTTTCTAGTAGGGTCAGCTAAACAAGCTATCGGGCCCATACCCCGAAAATGATGGTTCAACCCCTTCCCCTGCTAATGAACCCCCAAGCAAAACTAGTCTTCATTACCAGTCTCTTACTAGGCTCCACCATCACAATTTCAAGCAACCATTGAATTATAGCCTGAACCGGACTAGAAATTAACACACTTGCCATCCTACCACTAATCTCAAAATCCCACCACCCTCGAGCCATCGAAGCCGCTACCAAATACTTCCTCACCCAAGCAGCTGCCTCAGCCCTGGTGCTATTCTCCAGCATAATCAACGCATGACACACTGGACAATGAGACATTACCCAACTAACCCACCCAGTATCCTGCTTAATCCTAACCTCCGCAATTGCAATAAAACTAGGCTTAGTACCCTTCCACTTCTGATTTCCAGAGGTACTGCAAGGATCTCCTCTCACCACAGGACTCATCCTATCCACAGCCATAAAACTCCCACCCTTAACACTGCTCTTTATAACCTCACCCTCCCTAAACCCCACCCTTCTGGTTACCCTGGCCATCCTCTCAGCAGCCCTAGGAGGATGAATGGGACTAAACCAAACACAAACCCGAAAAATCCTAGCCTTCTCATCCATCGCTCATCTAGGATGAATAGCCATTATCATTACATACAATCCCAAACTCACCCTACTAAACTTCTATTTATATGCGCTAATAACTGCAACCGTATTCATAACCCTAAACTCAATAAAAGTCCTAAAATTATCAACCCTAATAACCGCATGAACAAAAGCCCCATCACTAAGCGCAATCCTACTACTGACCCTATTATCCCTTGCAGGACTACCCCCCATAACAGGATTCCTACCAAAATGACTAATCATTCAAGAACTAACCAAACAAGACATAGCCCCAACAGCCACAATCATCTCCCTGCTGTCACTACTAGGGTTATTCTTCTATCTACGACTTGCATACTGCGCTACCATCACACTCCCCCCACACACCACTAACCACATGAAACAATGACACACTAACAAACCAACAAACCCCCTGATCGCCATCTTGGCCTCACTATCTATCACCCTTCTCCCAATCGCCCCAATAATTCTCACCATCATCTAAGAAACTTAGGATCACTTAAACCGAAGGCCTTCAAAGCCTTAAACAAGAGTTAAACCCTCTTAGTTTCTGCTAAAGTCCGCAGGACATTATCCTGCATCTCCCAAACGCAACTCGGACACTTTAATTAAGCTAGGACCTTACCCACCACTAGGCAGATGGGCTTCGATCCCATAACATTATAGTTAACAGCTATATGCCCAAACCAACAGGCTTCTGCCTACAGGCCCCGGCGCATTATTAATGCACATCAATGAGCTTGCAACTCACTATGAACTTCACTACAGAGCCGATAAGAAGAGGAATCAAACCTCTGTAAAAAGGACTACAGCCTAACGCTTATACACTCAGCCATCTTACCTGTGACATTCATTAACCGATGATTATTCTCAACCAACCACAAAGATATCGGAACCCTATACCTAATCTTCGGCGCCTGAGCCGGAATAGTAGGTACCGCCCTAAGCCTTCTCATTCGAGCAGAACTAGGCCAACCCGGAGCCTTACTAGGAGACGACCAAGTTTACAACGTTGTCGTCACAGCCCATGCTTTCGTAATAATTTTCTTCATAGTTATACCCATTATAATCGGAGGGTTCGGAAACTGACTAGTCCCCTTAATAATCGGAGCCCCAGATATAGCATTCCCACGAATAAATAACATAAGCTTCTGACTACTTCCCCCCTCATTCCTTCTACTACTAGCATCCTCAACGGTAGAAGCAGGAGTCGGAACAGGCTGAACAGTGTACCCACCACTAGCCGGAAACCTAGCCCACGCCGGAGCCTCAGTAGACCTAGCCATCTTCTCACTGCACTTGGCAGGTATCTCCTCTATCCTAGGGGCAATCAACTTCATCACAACAGCAATCAACATAAAACCACCCGCCCTATCACAATACCAAACCCCCCTATTCGTATGGTCCGTCTTAATTACCGCAGTCCTACTCCTCCTATCTCTCCCCGTTCTCGCTGCAGGAATCACAATACTTCTCACAGACCGCAACCTAAACACAACATTCTTCGACCCCGCAGGAGGAGGAGACCCAGTACTATACCAACACCTCTTCTGATTCTTTGGTCACCCAGAAGTCTACATCCTAATCCTACCAGGATTCGGCATCATCTCCCACGTCGTAACCTACTACGCAGGCAAAAAAGAACCATTCGGATACATAGGAATAGTATGAGCCATACTATCAATTGGATTCCTAGGATTCATCGTCTGAGCCCACCACATATTCACAGTAGGAATGGACGTAGACACTCGAGCATACTTCACATCTGCAACTATAATCATCGCCATCCCAACCGGTATCAAAGTATTTAGCTGACTAGCAACGCTCCACGGAGGAACAATCAAATGAGACCCACCAATACTATGAGCTCTAGGATTTATCTTCCTATTTACCATTGGAGGCCTAACCGGAATCGTCCTAGCAAACTCCTCACTAGACATCGCCCTACACGACACCTACTACGTAGTAGCCCACTTCCACTACGTCCTATCAATAGGAGCAGTATTCGCCATCCTAGCAGGATTCACTCACTGATTCCCCCTGTTCACAGGATATACACTCCACTCAACGTGGGCCAAAGTACATTTCGGAGTAATATTCGTAGGGGTAAACCTAACCTTCTTCCCCCAACACTTCCTAGGCCTAGCTGGCATGCCACGACGATACTCAGACTACCCAGACGCCTACACAATATGAAATACCATCTCATCAGTAGGCTCACTCATCTCCCTAACAGCTGTAATCATACTAGTATTTATCATCTGAGAAGCCTTCGCATCCAAACGTAAAGTGCTACAACCAGAACTAACAAGCACCAACATTGAATGAATCTACGGATGCCCACCACCATTCCATACATTCGAAGAACCAGCCTTCGTCCAAGTCCAAGAAAGGAAGGAATCGAACCCCCATATGTTGGTTTCAAGCCAACCGCATAAACCATTTATGCTTCTTTCTCATAAAGAGATACTAGTAAAACAATTACATAGTCTTGTCAAGACTAAATTACAGGTGGAACCCCAGTGTATCTCCACATCTAACCATGGCAAACCACTCACAACTTAACTTCCAAGATGCCTCATCCCCTATCATAGAAGAACTCATAGGATTTCACGACCACGCACTAATAGTCGCCCTAGCAATTTGCAGCCTAGTCTTATATCTATTAACCCTCATGCTTACAGAAAAACTAACCTCCAACACAGTCAACGCTCAAGCAATCGAACTCGTCTGAACAATCCTTCCAGCCATAGTCCTAATCATACTAGCCCTACCATCCCTACGAATCCTCTACATAATAGACGAAATCAACGAACCAGATCTAACCCTAAAAGCCATCGGCCACCAATGATATTGATCCTACGAATACACCGACTTCAAAGACCTAACATTCGACTCCTACATAATTCCAACAACAGACCTACCCCTAGGCCACTTCCGCCTACTGGAAGTCGACCATCGAGTCGTAATCCCCACAAGCTCCACCGTCCGAGTGATCGTTACCGCTGACGACGTACTCCACTCATGAGCCGTACCAAGCCTAGGCGTAAAAACCGACGCAATCCCGGGACGCCTAAACCAAACCTCCCTATTCGCATCCCGACCAGGGGTATTCTACGGACAATGCTCAGAAATCTGCGGAGCCAACCACAGTTTCATACCAATCGTAGTAGAGTCCACCCCACTCGCCAACTTCGAGAACTGATCATCCTCAATCCCATCCTAAACACCCCCGACCATTAAGAAGCTATGAACCAGCGTTAGCCTTTTAAGCTAAAGAAAGAGGGCTACATCCCTCCTTAATGATATGCCTCAACTAAACCCAAACCCCTGACTTTTTATCATGATCATTTCATGACTAACCTTCTCCATAATCATCCAGCCCAAAGTCCTAACATTCGTATCAACTAACCCCCCATCCAGCAAACCCCATACTACACCAAGTACCACTCCCTGAACCTGACCATGAACCTAAGCTTCTTCGACCAATTCTCCAGCCCATCCCTCCTAGGAATTCCACTAATCCTCATCTCAATAACATTTCCGGCCCTACTCCTGCCCTCCATAGACAACCGATGAATTACCAACCGACTCTCAACCCTCCAACTATGATTCATCAACCTAATTACAAAACAACTAATAACCCCACTAAACAAAAAAGGGCATAAATGAGCCCTGATCCTGACATCCCTAATGATCTTCCTCCTCCTCATTAACCTGCTCGGACTGCTACCCTACACATTCACCCCAACCACACAACTATCAATAAACCTCGCATTAGCCTTCCCCCTATGACTTGCTACACTCCTTACAGGATTACGAAACCAACCTTCTGCTTCACTAGGACACCTATTACCAGAAGGAACCCCAACACCACTAATCCCAGCCCTCATCCTAATTGAAACAACAAGCCTACTAATTCGACCACTAGCCCTAGGGGTACGACTAACAGCAAACCTGACAGCAGGACACTTACTAATTCAACTCATCTCAACAGCCACGATAACCCTGGCTACAACAATACCAGCAGTTTCCCTACTAACCCTGCTGGTACTATTCCTACTAACAATCCTAGAAGTAGCAGTAGCAATAATCCAAGCTTACGTCTTTGTACTTCTACTAAGCCTCTACCTTCAAGAAAACATTTAAACCCAATGGCCCACCAAGCACATTCCTACCACATAGTTGACCCCAGCCCATGACCTATTATAGGAGCAGCCGCCGCTCTACTAACCACTTCAGGACTAACAATATGATTCCATTACAACTCACCCCAGCTCCTAATCATAGGCCTACTCTCCACCATACTAGTTATATTCCAATGATGACGAGACATCGTACGAGAAAGCACATTCCAAGGCCATCACACCCCCACCGTCCAAAAAGGCCTACGATATGGAATAGCCCTCTTCATTACATCAGAAGCCTTCTTCTTCCTAGGGTTCTTCTGAGCCTTCTTCCACTCAAGCTTAGCCCCCACCCCAGAACTAGGAGGACAATGACCACCCGTAGGAATCAAACCATTAAACCCCATAGACGTACCACTCCTAAACACCGCTATCCTCCTAGCCTCAGGGGTTACCGTAACATGAGCCCACCACAGCATCACAGAGGCCAATCGAAAACAAGCAATCCACGCCCTAACCTTAACAGTACTTTTAGGATTCTACTTCACCGCCCTCCAAGCCATAGAATACTACGAAGCCCCCTTCTCCATCGCTGACGGAGTCTACGGCTCAACCTTCTTTGTAGCTACCGGATTCCACGGCCTTCACGTAATCATCGGATCCACATTCCTCCTCGTATGCCTAGCACGCCTAATCAAATACCACTTCACACCAAACCACCACTTCGGCTTCGAAGCAGCAGCATGATACTGACACTTCGTAGACGTCGTTTGATTATTCCTATACATCTCTATCTACTGATGAGGATCTTACTCTTCTAGTATATTAATTACAATCGACTTCCAATCCTTAAAATCTGGTTTAAATCCAGAGAAGAGTAATAAACATAATCATATTCATATTCACCCTATCCACAGCCCTAAGCATTATCCTGACCACCCTAAACTTCTGACTAGCTCAAATCAACCCAGACTCAGAGAAGCTATCCCCATACGAATGTGGATTCGACCCCCTAGGATCTGCCCGACTACCATTCTCAATTCGCTTCTTCCTAGTAGCCATCCTATTCCTACTATTCGACCTAGAAATCGCCCTACTACTGCCCCTACCATGAGCAACCCAACTTCAATCTCCCACCACCACTCTAATATGAGCATCCACACTAATCCTCCTACTAACACTAGGACTCGTATACGAATGAACCCAAGGAGGACTAGAATGAGCAGAATAACAGAAAGTTAGTCTAATCAAGACAGTTGATTTCGGCTCAACAGATTATAGCTCAAACCTATAACTTTCTTCATGTCCTACCTCCACCTAAGTTTCTACTCAGCCTTCACCTTAAGCAGCCTAGGCATAGCCTTCCACCGCACCCACCTAATCTCCGCCCTCCTATGTCTAGAATGCATAATACTGTCCATATACATAGCCCTAGCCATATGACCAATCCAAATGCAATCAACATCCTCCACCCTCCTTCCAATCCTTATACTAACATTCTCCGCCTGTGAAGCAGGCACAGGACTGGCCCTACTAGTAGCCTCCACCCGAACCCACGGCTCCGACCACCTACACAACTTCAACCTACTACAATGCTAAAAATCATCATCCCAACTACAATACTACTCCCCCTCACACTCCTATCCTCCTCTAAACACTTATGAACTAATATCACCCTACACAGCTTCCTAATCGCCAGCATTAGCCTCCAATGGCTAACCCCCACATATTACCCAAACAAAGGCCTAACCCCCTGAACCTCTATTGACCAAATCTCCTCCCCACTACTAGTTCTATCGTGCTGACTACTACCACTCATGTTCATGGCAAGCCAAAACCACCTGGAACAAGAGCCTACCATTCGCAAACGAATCTTCGCCTCAACAATCATCCTAGCTCAAACATCAATCCTACTAGCCTTCTCAGCCTCAGAATTAATACTATTCTACATTGCATTTGAAGCAACCCTAATCCCCACCCTAATCCTCATTACACGATGAGGCAGCCAACCAGAACGCCTAAATGCCGGCATCTACCTACTATTCTATACCCTTGCCAGCTCACTCCCCCTACTAATTGCAATCCTTCACCTACAAAACCAAATCGGTACACTATACCTCCCAATACTCAAACTTTCACACCCTACACTGAACAACTCATGATCGGGTCTAATCGCAAGCCTAGCTCTCCTACTGGCCTTCATAGTAAAAGCCCCCCTATACGGCCTACACCTCTGACTACCAAAAGCCCACGTAGAAGCCCCAATCGCCGGATCCATATTACTAGCCGCCCTACTACTAAAACTAGGAGGATACGGTATTATACGAATCACCATCCTAGTGAACCCCCCATCAAACAACCTACATTACCCCTTCATCACCCTAGCATTATGAGGGGCACTAATAACCAGCGCCATCTGCTTACGACAAATCGACCTAAAATCACTCATCGCCTACTCATCAGTAAGCCACATAGGACTTGTCGTAGCCGCAACAATAATCCAAACCCAATGAGCATTCTCAGGAGCAATAATCCTAATAATCTCACATGGACTAACCTCCTCAATACTATTCTGCCTAGCCAACACCAACTATGAACGAACCCATAGCCGAATCCTACTACTCACACGCGGACTACAACCCCTACTACCCCTCATAGCCACCTGATGACTTCTAGCCAACCTAACCAACATAGCTCTGCCTCCAACAACAAACCTAATAGCAGAACTAACCATTGTAGTCGCACTCTTCAACTGATCCTCCCTCACAATCATCCTCACAGGAGCCGCAATCCTACTCACCGCCTCATATACCCTCTACATACTCATAATAACCCAACGAGGAACACTCCCATCTCACATCACATCCATTCAAAACTCCTCTACACGAGAACACCTACTCATAGCCCTACACATAATCCCCATGATACTACTCATTCTAAAACCCGAACTCATCTCCGGAGTACCCATATGCAAGTATAGTTTCAACCAAAACGTTAGACTGTGACTCTAAAAACAGAAGTTAGACCCTTCTTACCTGCCGAGGGGAGGTAAAACCAACAAGAACTGCTAACTCTCGTATCTGAGTATAAAACCTCAGTCCCCTTACTCTCAAAGGATAGAAGTAATCCAATGGTCTTAGGAACCATCCACCTTGGTGCAAATCCAAGTGAGAGTAATGGACCTACCACTAGTCCTGAACACACTAATACTCCTAACCCTCGCCACCCTATCCACTCCCATCATCTTCCCCATACTATCAGACAACCTCAAAAACTCCCCCACCACTATCACAAATACAGTCAAAACGTCCTTCCTAATCAGCTTAATCCCAATAGCAATCTTCATCCACTCAGGAACAGAAAGTCTAGTCTCTCTATGAGAATGAAAATACATTATAAACTTCAAAATCCCTATTAGTATAAAAATAGACTTCTATTCCCTTACCTTCTTCCCAATCGCCCTATTCGTATCATGATCCATCCTACAATTCGCAACATGATACATAGCCTCAGACCCATACATCACAAAATTCTTCACCTACCTCCTACTCTTTCTAATCGCAATACTCATCCTAATTATCGCCAACAACCTATTCGTCCTATTCATCGGGTGAGAAGGAGTCGGAATCATGTCCTTCCTACTAATCAGCTGATGACATGGCCGAGCAGAAGCCAATACCGCCGCCCTCCAAGCCGTGCTCTACAACCGAGTAGGAGACATCGGACTTATCCTATGCATGGCATGACTAGCCTCAACCATAAACACCTGAGAAATCCAACAACTACCCTCTCCATCACAAACCCCTACCCTCCCCCTACTAGGACTAATCCTAGCCGCAACAGGTAAATCAGCCCAATTTGGCCTTCACCCGTGACTGCCAGCAGCCATAGAAGGACCCACCCCAGTATCCGCCCTACTACACTCCAGCACAATAGTAGTCGCCGGAATCTTCTTACTAATCCGAACCCACCCTCTATTCAACCATAACCAAACTGCTTTGACACTATGCCTATGTCTTGGAGCCCTATCAACCATGTTCGCAGCCACATGTGCCCTCACCCAGAATGACATTAAAAAAATCATCGCTTTCTCAACTTCAAGTCAACTAGGCCTAATAATAGTCACCATCGGACTAAACCTACCCGAACTAGCCTTCCTTCACATCTCAACCCACGCCTTCTTCAAAGCAATACTATTCCTATGCTCCGGCTCCATTATCCACAGCCTAAACGGCGAGCAAGACATCCGAAAAATAGGAGGCTTACAAAAAATACTCCCCACAACCACCTCCTGCCTAACCATCGGCAACCTCGCCCTAATAGGAACACCATTCCTAGCAGGATTTTATTCAAAAGACCAGATCATCGAGAGCTTAAGCACATCCTACCTAAACACTTGAGCCCTAGTACTCACCCTACTAGCAACATCCTTTACTGCAGTGTACACAATCCGCATAACCGTACTAGTACAGACAGGCTTCGTTCGAATCACTCCCCTCGCCCCAATCAATGAAAACAACCCCGCAGTAACTTCCCCCCTAACCCGACTAGCCCTAGGAAGTATCACAGCAGGATTCCTCATCACCTCATTCATCACCCCCGCAAAAACCCCACCCATAACAATACCACTGTCCATCAAAATCACAGCCCTAATGGTCACAGCCCTAGGAATTGCCCTGGCCCTAGAAATCTCAAAAATAACTCAAACCCTAATCCTAACAAAACAAACTACCTTCTCAAACTTCTCCACATCCCTAGGATTTTTCAACCCCCTAATCCACCGCTTCAGCATAACAAACTCCCTAAAAGGGGGCCAAAACATCGCCTCACACCTAATCGACCTATCCTGATTTAAAATGTTCGGCCCAGAAGGACTGGCCAACCTACAAGTCATAGCAGCCAAAACCGCTACCACCCTACACTCAGGACAAATAAAAGCCTACCTAGGGACATTCGCCCTATCCATCCTAATCACTCTCACATCCATACACAGAACCAACTAATGGCCCCAAACCTACGAAAAAACCACGAACTACTAAAAATCATCAATGACGCCCTAATTGACCTCCCCACACCATCAAACATCTCAACATGATGAAACTTTGGGTCACTCCTGGGCATTTGCCTAATTACCCAAATTGTAACAGGCCTGCTACTAGCAATACACTACACAGCAGACACCTCCCTAGCCTTCGCCTCAGTAGCCCACATATGCCGGGACGTACAATTTGGCTGACTAATCCGCAACCTCCACGCAAACGGCGCTTCCTTCTTCTTTATCTGCATCTACCTTCACATTGGCCGAGGAATTTATTACGGCTCATACCTAAACAAAGAAACCTGAAACATTGGAGTCATTCTCCTCCTAACCCTCATAGCAACCGCCTTCGTAGGATATGTACTACCCTGAGGACAAATATCCTTCTGAGGAGCCACAGTAATCACAAATCTACTCTCAGCCATCCCCTACATCGGCCAAACATTAGTAGAATGAGCCTGAGGAGGATTCTCAGTAGACAACCCCACACTAACACGATTCTTCGCCCTTCACTTCCTACTCCCATTCGTCATCGCAGGACTCACACTAGTTCACCTCACCTTTCTACACGAAACAGGCTCAAACAACCCACTAGGAATTCCATCAGACTGCGACAAAATCCCCTTCCACCCATACTATACCACAAAAGACATCCTAGGCTTCGCACTAATGTTCTCCCTACTAGCCTCACTAGCCCTATTCTCCCCCAACCTACTAGGAGACCCAGAAAACTTCACACCCGCCAACCCCCTAGTAACACCCCCCCACATCAAACCTGAATGATACTTCCTATTCGCCTACGCCATTCTACGATCCATCCCCAACAAACTAGGAGGAGTCCTAGCCCTGCTCGCTTCAATCTTAGTACTATTCCTCCTCCCTCTACTCCACACATCCAAACTACGATCAATAACCTTCCGACCGCTCTCCCAAATTCTATTCTGAACCCTAGTCGCCAACGTCCTAATTCTCACATGAGTAGGCAGCCAACCAGTAGAACACCCATTTATCATCATCGGCCAACTTGCCTCACTCTCATACTTCACAATCATCCTAATTTTATTCCCCCTCACAGCCATCTTAGAGAATAAAATACTGAAACTATAACATACTCTAATAGTTTATGAAAACATTGGTCTTGTAAACCAAAGATTGAAGACTACACCCCTTCTTAGAGTTCATTTATTTCAGAAAGAAAGGACTTAAACCCTCATCACCAACTCCCAAAGCTGGCATTCTTAAATTAAACTACTTTCTGACAACCCTAAACAGCCCGAATAGCCCCCCGAGACAATCCCCGCACAAGCTCCAACACCACAAACAAAGTCAACAACAGCCCTCACCCCCCAATTAAAAGTAACCCAACCCCATGCGAGTAAAAAACAGCCACCCCACTAAAATCCAATCGAACCGACAACAACTCCCCATTACCTACCACCCCCTCACCCATCACCCCTAACACACCCCCAACAACAAGCCCAACCATAACAACCAAACCCATCCCAAGACCGTACCCAACAACCCCCCAATCCACTCACGACTCAGGATAAGGATCCGCCGCCAATGAGACTGAATAAACAAACACCACCAACATTCCTCCCAAATAAACCATCACCAGCACCAAGGACACAAACGAAACCCCTAAACTTACCAACCAACCACATCCAGCAACAGCCGCCACAACTAACCCCATCACCCCATAATAAGGAGACGGATTAGACGCTACCCCCAACCCCCCTAAAACAAAACACAGCCCTAAAAATAAAACGAATTCTATCATATATTCCTACTCAGCCTTTCTCTAAGATCTGCGGCCTGAAAAGCCGCCGTTATAAGTATTTAACTACAGGAACCCCTCGTTATAAAAAGGACCCCCCCCTTCCCCCCCCACATTTTCCTTCTGACTTTTAGGGTATGTACAAAATGCATCGCATTCTTTGCCCCATCAGACAGTCACTGAAATGTAGGACAGCCAACGTCATACGCTATGGCACTCCACCAAAAGCCCAAACATTATCTCCAAATAGATGATGTTCCAACATTTACCCTCCTAGGCACATTCTTGCTTCAGGTACCATACAGCCCAAGTGATCCTACCCAAGGCCACAGGCCGCAGGCGTCACCCAAAAACTAGGAACCTATCTAATGCGCTTAACTCCAACCAAGGAAACGCCTAATGTCACAGTACTCCTTTGCATTCCCAAAGTCTACTGAATTCGCCCACCTCCTAGGGAAAATGCTCGTCCAACAGCTTTCAAGTACTCCCAAGCCAGAGAACCTGGTTATCTATTAATCGTGTTTCTCACGAGAACCGAGCTACTCAACGTCGTCCGTGTTATAGGTTATTGTTTTCAGGCGCATACTTTCCCCCTAACCGCCGAGCTTTACTCGCTCTTTCGGGCCACTGGTTGTAATTTCAGGGCCATAACTTGCTTAAAGCCTTCTCCCTTGCTCTTCACAGATACAAGTGGTCGGTTGGATCCCTCCTCCCTAATTTCATTATGTCGGCATACCGACCTTCTACACTTTTTTTCTTTTTTAGCGTATCTTCATTAAGCCCTTCAAGTGCGTAGCAGGTGATATCTTCCTCTTGACATGTCCATCACATGACCGCCGAACATATGAATCCCCTAACACCCAGAATGTCATGGTTTGACGGATAACCTGTCGCAAATTGACACTGATGCACTTTGACCCCATTCATGGAGGGCGCGCTATTTACCTCTCAAGTAGCAAATAAGTTAATGCTCTCCGGACATGCTTATTATTTTACCCCTTTCTAGGAACTTGTATTTAAACCCCTATTTTACGCATCCATTTCTTTTTATATTGACATTTTCAATCACTTTCATTAAACAATTAATCACATTATTCCTACATTGTCCAAATCACTTAACATACATCAATATTCAATTAACATTCCTCTATATTTCCATTATAACACAAACCACACAAACCATCATCATCACTTCACCATCAACCAACGGACGACAATAAAACCTCACCCCCATCGCCCCTACAACACTCCACCTTGCCTCCACAAAAATCAAACAAAAACAAACATCACAACCACAATCGATCAATGCATCACACAAACCTCAC